AACAAAAAAGGCACAATCTGAGCAATGAATTTCTAAATCGAATCGAAATTCTAGACAAAGGATCTTCCGCTCTAGATGTGCTTGAACAAAAGAACAGATTGTCTAATGATGAGAATAAACAAGAATGCTTGCCAAAGATGTATGATCCTTTTTTGAGTGGGCCATCCCGAGGAAGAATAAAAAAAGGGTATTCCACCAGGCGAATCATGAATGATTCAAGTGCTTCAACGAAAGGTAAAAAGGTTTGGATAAATAAGATCCATGGTATCTTTCCTATTGATTATGTACAATTGGAACATAAAATAGATACTTTTCTCGACGAATCATTATCGGGGGAATCAGGAACCTCGTTCCCTGGGGAATCTGCACCCTTAAAAGGACTCTCTTTATCGACAGACAAAAAAAGAATTGATTCAGAAAATCAAGAAAAGTCTTTGAAATTCTTATTTGATGTAGTTACAACTAATCCAAATACCCAAACAAGGGATAAAGAATCTATTCTAATAAGGGAAATCCATAAAAGAGTTCCTCAATGGTCATACAAATTGATCCGTGATTTGGAAGAAGAGGAGAAGGAAACTGAGGAAGAACCAAAGCAGGTTTTTGGAATTCGTTTAAGAAAAGGCAAACGTGTCGTAATTTATACCGATACCAATGATAAAACCAATACAGATACTAGTACCAGTACTCCTAGTAATCCAGCGGAGGAGATAGCTTTGATACGTTACTCGCACCAACCGGATTTTCGTCGGAATCTGATCAAGGGATCCATACGCTCTCAAAGACGTAAAACGGTTGTTTGGGAACTATTTCAAACGAATCTACATTCACCGCTTTTTTTGGATAGAATTGATAAAACTTTTTCTTTTGATATCTACAGAATAATGGACCTCTTTTTTAGAAGTTGGATGTGGAAAGAGCCAGAATTAAAAACTTCGAAGTCTGAATCTGAGGTAGAAGAAAAAGAAGAAAAGGTTAAAAAGCAGAAGGAAAAAAAAGACGAGAATGAACGTATAGCAATAGCAGAAGCTTGGGATACTTTTATCGTTACTCAAGCAGTAAGAGGTTTGATGTTAGTAACCCAATCCATTTTTAGAAAATACATCGTATTGCCTTCATTGATCATAGTGAAAAATATTGGCCGTATGTTATTATTTCAATTCCCCGAATGGTCCGAGGATTTCAAAGATTGGAAAAGGGAAATGCATGTTAAATGCACTTATAATGGTGTTCAATTATCGGAAACGGAATTTCCGAAACATTGGTTAACAGATGGTATTCAAATAAAGATCCTATTTCCTTTCTGTCTGAAACCCTGGCATGAATCTAAGCTACGATCCCATCATATAACCCATGAGCATGAGATGGATGCAATGAAAAAGAAAGGAAAAGAACAAAATTTTTGTTTTTTAACAGTCTGGGGAATGGAAGCTGAACTACCTTTTGGTTATGCCCGAAAACGACCATCCTTTTTTGAACCTATTTTTAAAGAACTAACAAAAAAAATTCAAAAAGTAAAAAAAATATGTTTTCTAGTTCTAAGAACTTTTAAAGAGGGAGCAAAGGGGCTTGTAAAGGTTTTAAAAGAAAAAGCAAGCTGGGTTATCAAAATAGTTCTTTTTATAAAAAAAAAAATAAAAGAACTTGCAAAAATTTTCTTTTTTGGTTTTGGATTGAGAGAAGTCGAAGTAGAAGTATATGAATCGAATGAGAATGGAAAGGATTCTATAACGAATAATAACATTATTAACGAGTTACCCATTCGAATTAGATCCGTGAATTGGACAAATGATTCACTGACAGAAAAAAAAATAAAAGATCTTGCTGATAGGACAACCACAATCCAAAACGAAATAGAAAGAATAAAAAAAGAGAAGAAAATTTTGTTTATGACTCCCGATAAAAATGTTAGTCCTAACAAGCTAAGTTGTAATGATAAAAGATCGGAATCACAGAAATTCTTTTGGCAGATATCAAAAAGAAAAGGTGCTAGATTAATACGTAAATGGCACTATTTTTTCAAATCGTTTATTGAAAGAATATACATCGGTATCTTTCTATGTACTATTTACATTCCTAAGATCAATGCAAAACTTTTCCTTGAATCAAAAAAAAATCTTCAAAAATTTTTCGATAAATCCATTTACAATAATGAAACAAATCCAGATGGAATTGATGAAACAAATAAAAACGCAGTGCACTTTATTTCAACTCTAAAAAAAGCGCTTTTTAATATTAGTGATAAGAATTCATCCATTTCTTGTGACTTATCTTACTTATCCCAAGCCTATGTATTTTACAAATTATCACAAACCCAAGTTATTAATAAATATGACTTAAGATATGTATTTCAATATCAAGGAGCCCATTCTTTTCTTAAGGATAGAATAAAAGACTATTTGCAGACAAGAGGAATCTTTCATTCCGAATCAAGGCAAAATCCATTTAGGAATTCCGAAATAAATGACTGGAAAAATTGGTTAAGGGGCCATTATCAATACAATTTATCTCAGACTCGATGGTCTAGATTAGTACCACAACAATGGAAAAATCGAGTGAATCAACGCCATAGGATTCAAAAGAAAGACTCACAAAAATGGCATTCATATGAACAAGACCAATTAATTCATTACAAGACAAAAAAAAACTATGCAGTACACTCATTGCCGATGCAAAAAGAAAAATTAAAAAAACACTACAGATATGATCTTTTATCACATAAATATCTGAATTTTGAAGATAGGAACAACTCATATATTTATGGATCACCCTTACAAGTAAATGGAGACCGAGAGATTACATATAATTACAAGACACATAAATCCAAATCATTTTGTACACTCGGAGGTCTAACTATTAGTGATTATCTAAAGGAAGAGTATCTTATTGATACAGATAAAAATTCAGATAGAAAATATTTTGATTTGGGAATCATCTATTTTTCTCTTAGAAAAAATATCGATATTAAGGCATGGATCGATAAAAATATCGGGACCAACACCAACATTAATATTAATAAAAAAATAAAGACGGGAAATACTTTTTATCAAATAAGTGATAAGAAAAATCTTTTTGACCTCACAATTTCTCAACAAAGAAACTCATCCAATCAAAAAACAAAAAAAACAAAAAAATTTGGATTTTTGGATTGGATGGGAATGAATAAACAAATGCTAGATCATTCCATATCGAACTTTGAACCTTCTTGGTTCTTACCAGAATTTTGTTTACTTTATGATGCATATAAGGTTAAACCATGGATCATGCCAACAAAATTACTTCTTTTGAATTTGGATACAAACGAAAATATTCGAAATCAAAATGAAAACATTAGAAAAAGTAACAAAATAAATGGAAATAAAAAACAGGATTTTCGTATATCATCTAATCCAAAAGATTATCTTGAATTAGATAATGGGACTCCAAAAGAAAAAGAAAAACAGGGAAAAGTAAAAGGAAATCTTGGATCCAATCAAAAAACCCGAGAAAATCTTGGATTAGATCTACGAAACCAACAAAAAAATGTTGAAAACGATTACGTGGGTTCAGACATTAAAAAACGTCGAAAGAAAAAACAATTCAACAACAACAAGGAGACAGAACTCGATTCGATCCTGACAAATTATTTGGTTTTTCAATTGCGATGGAACCCATTTTTAAATAAAGGAATAATGAAGAACATCAAAGTGGATTGTCTCCTGCTTAGACTGATAAATCCAAAGGAAATTGCGATAGACTCTATTCAAAGTGGAGAGATGCACTTGGATTTAATGTCGATTCAAAGAGATCCATCTCTTACAAAATTGATAAAAGACGGGATATTTGTTATCGAACCACGTCGTCTGTCTATAAAAAGGGATGGACAATTCATTAAGTATCAAACTATAGGTATTTCATTGGTTCATAAGAGAAAGTACCAAACTAATCGAGGATATCCAGAAAACAAATATATTGATGAGAATGATTTCTATGGATCCATTTCACAACATGGAAAAATGTTTGTGAATGGAGACGAAAATCATTATGATTTAATTGTTCCCGAAAATATTCTATCTACTAGACGGCGTAGGGAGTTGAGAATTCGAAATTGTTTAAATTCTGGTAATACTGAGAATAGAAATCCAGTATTTTTCGATAGCACCAACGTAAGGAACTGTGGAAAATTTTTAGATGAGGACAAGTATCTTGATACAGATATACAAAAGTTAATTAAATTCAAATTATTTCTTTGGCCCAATTTTCGATTGGAGGATTTAGCCTGTATAAATCGTTATTGGTTTGATACCAATAATGGCAGTCGTTTCAGTATGTTAAGGATACATATGTATCCACGATTCATAGTTAGTTGATAGTCTATTTTTTATCTATCACGTTCCATATCTTTGGTAGATAGAAGTTGACAGAAGTACACACATGTTGTGTTACATTACATTCTGATACATTGGACATCCATCAATTGAATTTAGGAATGAATTGAATTGGTGGAATCCTCTTAGGTCCTCATTCTCTTTGCTAAGTGCTGAAATATACCATCTAGTTCTAACTAAATCAAATTGCATTTATAAATTGGATTTGGTTAAAAAAAAATAGTATATGAATAAATTCAGATTATTATGTGTACCAGATCCAAATAACTGGCATTCTTTTTTCTGATCAATAAAATCCATATCTTTGGAAAAATAAAAAAAAAAAAAAAGAAAAATTCTTTTTATGTTATGATAAAAAATTCATTCATCTCAGTTATTCCGCAAGAAGACAAAAAAAGGAAAAGGGGGGGGTCCGTTGAATTTCAAGTATTCAATTTTACCAATAAGATACGGATACTTACTTCACATTTAGAATTGCACAGAAAAGACTATTCATCTCAGAGAGGTTTGCGTAAAATTCTGGGAAAACGTCAACGACTGCTAGCGTATTTGTCAAAGAAAAATAGAGTACGTTATAAGGAATTAATTGGTCAGTTGGATATTCGGGAGCCAAAAACTCGTTAATTTTGGGTTTAGGATTCCTTTTAAATTTTTTTGTTTATTAGATCTTTCATTTTATGAATCTCCTTTCTTTCGTTTTCAGCAATTCATGGAATTATGAGTCAAGGAAGAAAACATATGACTGTACCGGATAAAAGAAAAGACCTCATGATAGTCAATATGGGTCCTCAGCACCCATCCATGCATGGTGTTCTTCGACTCATTGTCACTTTAGATGGTGAAGATGTTATTGACTGTGAACCCGTATTGGGTTATTTACACAGAGGAATGGAAAAAATTGCGGAAAACCGAACAATTATACAATATCTGCCCTATGTAACACGTTGGGATTATTTAGCCACTATGTTCACAGAAGCAATAACGGTAAATGCACCAGAACAGTTGGGAAATATTCAAGTGCCTAAAAGAGCAAGCTATATTCGAGTCATTATGCTAGAGTTGAGTCGTATAGCTTCTCATTTGTTATGGCTTGGTCCTTTTATGGCGGATATCGGTGCACAGACTCCTTTCTTTTATATTTTCCGAGAGAGAGAATTGATATATGATTTGTTCGAAGCTGCTACCGGTATGCGAATGATGCATAATTTTTTTCGTATCGGAGGTGTAGCTGCCGATCTACCTCATGGATGGATAGATAAATGTTTGGATTTCTGCGACTACTTTTTAACAGGAGTTGTTGAATATCAAAAGCTTATTACACGTAATCCCATCTTTTTGGAACGTGTTGAAGGAGTAGGCATTATTGGTGGAGAAGAAGCAATAAATTGGGGTTTATCAGGACCGATGTTACGAGCTTCAGGAATCCCATGGGATCTTCGTAAAGTGGATCATTACGAGTCTTACGATGAATTCGATTGGGAAATTCAATGGCAAAAAGAAGGAGATTCACTAGCCCGTTATTTAGTACGAATTAATGAAATGATAGAATCGATAAAAATAATTCAACAGGTCTTGGAAGGAATCCCGGGGGGCCCTTATGAGAATTTAGAAGTACGTCGTTTTGCGAGACCAAAAGATTCCGAATGGAATGATTTTGAATATCGATTCATTAGTAAAAAACCTTCTCCTAGTTTTGAATTGTCAAAACAAGAACTTTATGTAAGAGTAGAAGCTCCAAAAGGGGAATTAGGGGTTTTTCTGATAGGAGATAATAGTGTTTTTCCCTGGAGATGGAAAATCCGTCCACCGGGGTTTATAAATTTGCAAATTCTTCCTCAGCTAGTTAAAAGAATGAAATTGGCGGATATCATGACGATACTAGGTAGTATAGATATCATTATGGGAGAAGTTGATCGTTGAAATGATAATTGATGCGACGGAAGTACAAGCTATCAATTCTTTTTCCAGGTCGGAATCCCTAAAAGAGGTCTATGGACTCATATGGATGCTTGTTCCTATTTTTACTCCTGTATCGGGAATTACACTGGGGGTACTAGTGATTGTGTGGTTAGAAAGACAAATATCGGCAGGGATACAACAACGTATTGGGCCTGAATATGCGGGGCCCTTGGGGATTCTTCAAGCTCTAGCAGACGGAATCAAACTACTTTTCAAAGAGGATCTTATCCCCTCTAGAGGGGATATTCGTTTATTCAGTCTTGGACCAGCTATAGCTGTCATATCCATTTTACTAAGTTATTCAATAATTCCTTTTGATTATCATTTTGTTCTAGCCGATCTCAATATCGGTGTTTTTCTATGGATTGCTATTTCAAGCGTTGCTCCTATTGGACTTCTTATGTCAGGATATGGATCGAATAATAAATATTCCTTTTTAGGTGGTCTACGAGCGGCTGCTCAATCAATTAGTTATGAAATACCATTAACTCTATGTGTGTTATCAATATCTCTACGTGTGATTCGTTAAAAGATAAGATAGGATCAACTTTTCCCTCGTCCCTAGAAAGAACGGAAAGAGGTTGAATGTACTGAATAGATATCTTCATTTTTTTTTTTATTGATTATTCGGATCAATCAGTTAAACCAGATAGTTATATGAGTGAAACAAAACAGCTTATCAATTTGCAGTACGAAGATTGAGTCTCATTCCCTACGTACAAGAGAACAGTAAGGTGGAAATAAACATAAGCAGTGTAAACTGTTTACCCCAAGATTGGTTGATTAGTCATCACGACTTGAAGCGGGCACAAAAGATCAACTGTATGGTGTTTCCGCTATTTTATGTATTACCATACTGGGGATCAATAAAAAATAAGTGGACGGTTAGGAACACCAAGTTACACAAAAGATTAGTAATGGAGATAATGTAAGATATCCACAAGGATATTTCTACATAAAATTCAAAGAATTCTTATGAGGGCTTTAAGTTGGTAGAAAAAAGAAAGTAGTACTTCCTCATGATTCCGATCCAGAGTATGCTACTATCCACTGATTAAAGAAATAGCTATTAGGAACGAAGTAATCCTTTTTTTATTTGTTTTTGAAAGTCCTCCCCCCTCTTAGAAAGAAGAACAGGAACGAAAAACATAGAATAGGGAAAAAATGACTAATACAGGATCCTTGTTTATTCTTTCCTCTATCCATATTCATACAAATAGAATTCTTATCACGATCCAATAAAAAAAAAAAAAAAAAAAATATCCAATTCTTTTTCGTATTTTTTTCGTAATCGAAAAAAAAAAAATGGGTCGAAATATCTATTGATACAACGAGTATTTTACTGACGGATTAAGTTATTACTGAATAAAGATCTATTTTAAAAAGGATGAGATCAATTCTGAAGCTCTTTTTACTTGTTATAGCAGACAGAATTCCATTGGTCTAATTGGGGACTCTACGATGCATCTTTACTCTTTTTACCTTACGATCATATCGAGGTAATGTCGAGCCAGTCCTTATATTTTTGAGGCCATCGAGGAGCCGTATGAAGCGAAGGTCTCATGTACGGTTCTGGAATAGCGATGGGAACAGTGATGTTATCATCGACTATAATTATCTAATAGTTCAAGTACAGTTGATATAGTTGAGGCACAGTCAAAATATGGTTTTTGGGGGTGGAATCTGTGGCGTCAACCTATAGGTTTTCTCGTCTTTTTAATTTCTTCCCTAGCAGAATGTGAAAGATTACCCTTTGATTTACCCGAAGCAGAGGAAGAATTAGTAGCCGGTTATCAAACTGAATATTCAGGTATCAAATCTGGTTTATTTTACGTTGCTTCTTACCTAAATTTATTAGTTTCTTCATTATTTGTAACAGTTCTTTACCTTGGCGGTTGGAATTTATCTATTCCATATCTATTCTTTCCTGAACTTTTTGGAATCCATAAAATGGGGGAACTTTTGGGAACGACAATCGGTATTCTTATTACATTTGGTAAAGCTTATTTGTTCCTGTTCGTTTCTATCGCAACAAGATGGACTTTACCTAGAATGAGAATGGACCAATTATTAAATCTTGGATGGAAATTTCTTTTACCCATTTCTCTAGGTAATCTATTATTGACAACTTCTTCCCAACTCGTTTCACTGTAAAAGAATTTCTAGATTCATAACCTCTATCAATCAAGAGAAAGAAACATCAAATTATTCATGGATATCCACGATATGTTCCCTATGGTGACTGGGTTCATGAATTATGGGCAACAAACAATACGAGCTGCAAGGTACATTGGTCAAAGTTTCATGATTACCTTATCCCACGCGAATCGTTTACCTATAACTATTCAATATCCTTATGAAAAATCGATTACATCGGAGCGTTTCCGTGGTCGAATTCACTTTGAATTTGATAAATGTATTGCTTGTGAAGTATGTGTTCGTGTATGTCCTATAGACCTGCCGGTTGTTGATTGGAAATTGGAAACAGATATTAGAAAGAAACGATTGCTTAATTATAGTATTGACTTTGGAATCTGTATATTTTGTGGTAATTGTGTCGAATATTGTCCAACAAACTGTTTATCAATGACTGAAGAATATGAACTTTCCACTTATGATCGTCACGAATTGAATTATAATCATATTTCTTTGGGTCGGTTACCGATGTCAGTAATTGCAGATTACACAATTCAACCCATTATGAATCCGACAAAAATATCCACGGGAGAAGCTCTTTGATTTAAGAACGATTACTAATTAGAGATTCCTTTTTGACTTAACGGAAGGAAGGTTTTTTTGGTCAGTAATTATAAATCATAATAACTATGAATTCCTGATTCTCACGACCACGGCTTGATTAGGATTTTTCCTATCTGTGATGATTTCGCGATATACATATACAATTCCAAATTTGTTTTTTCGTCGGATACAGAAGAAGAATTGCTACAATCAATAACCGTGTATACATCAATCCACATCGCGCTAGAAACATTATAATTCAATTAGAAGCGTATCTGAATCTGATACAAAAAGGATAACTCTTTTTCTTTTCCTGGTCCAATCAGTAAGGTCATGAAATATTTCGACTTATTTATCTCTTATTTTACATAATGGATTTACCTGGACCAATACATGATATTCTTTTAGTATTTCTGGGATCAGGTCTTATATTAGGCGGTTTAGGAGTGGTATTATTTACCACTCCCATTTATTCTGCCTTTTCTTTGGGATTGGTTTTTGTTTGTATATCCTTATTCTATATTCCATCGAACTCCTATTTTGTAGCTGCTGCACAGCTCCTTATTTACGTGGGAGCCGTAAATGTGTTAATCGTATTTGCTGTGATGTTCATGAATGGGTCAGAATATTACAAAGATTTTCATCTTTGGACCGTTGGAGATGGGATCACTTCATTGGTTTGTACAAGTATTCTTTTTTCACTAATTACCACTATCCTAGAGACGTCGTGGTACGGGATCATTTGGACGACAAGATCAAACCAGATTATAGAACAAGACCTAACAAGTAACGTTCAACAAATGGGGATTCATCTATCAACAGATTTTTATCTTCCATTCGAACTCACTTCTATAATTCTTTTAGTTGCCCTGATAGGTGCAATTGCTATGGCTCGTCAGTAAAGTAATAAAAATAAAAAACTGATATTTTTATCA